TAGCAGTCTAAGTAGCAGTCTAAGTAGCAGTCTTAGTAGCAGTCTAAGTAGCAGTCTAAAATTTGTATCCACTTTTCATGATAGTATGCATGAAGTAGGTATATCATGGCAAATTCTTCAGATAGAATTGCAATTGCGTCTTTTCCATCTTTCCCATTGGAAATGGGCTTTCCAATTCCAATGGGATCGGCTAAATAAGATTTTGAATTGGATAAATTGGATAAGTGAGATTTCTAGGAAGTGTATGTATAGTCGTCTTCTGCTCGAAGCCACAGGAATGATTCATGGAAAAAATGAGTCACCTTTGATACCGACACATCTGAGATCGGTAAATGTTCGGGAGCTCCTCTATTCAATCCTTTTCCTTCTTCTTCTTGCTGGATATCTCGTTCATACACATCTTGTCTTTGTTTCCCGGGCCTTTAGTGAGTTACAGACAGAGTTCAAAAAGCTCAAACCTTTTCTGATTCCATCATCTAGGATGGAGTTGGAAGAACTTCTGGATGCGTATCCTACATCTGAACCGAATCCTTTTGAATTTGAATTGGTCAAATCAATACGTTCTAAGAAGAAATATTGGAATATCAATCTCATCGATTTCATACCCCATCGAATCACTCTTTCGAGAAAAATGAGCCATCTAAGTCATACAAGTAAAGAGCTCTATTCATTGATAAGAAAAAGAGAAAACGTGAACATAAAAAACGCGAACGAGGATGGGAAAATCGATTCCTGGGTCGTGAACAGTGATTTGTTTGTTGAGGAAGAATTCTTTCATCTTCTCTACGACAGAACGTTCATGTTAACGACAAAAAAAAGCATTGATCCAATTCTATGGAGTTTGACTCATAGTGATCATTTATCAACTCATTTATCAAAGAATGACTCTGGTTATCAAATGATTGAACAACCGGGAGCAATTTACTTACGATACTTAGTTGACATTCATAAAAAGTCTCTATGGAATTATGAGTTCAATACATCCTGTTTAGCAGAAAAACGGGTCTTCCTTGCTCATTATCAGACAATCACTTATTCCCAAACTTCGTGTGGGACTAATACTTTTCATTTCCCATCTCATGGAAAACCCTTTTCGCTCCGCTTATTATCCCCCTCTAGGGGGGTTTTAGTGATAGGTTCTATAGGAACTGGACGATCCTATTTGGTCAAACATCTAGCGACAAACTCCCATCTTCCTTTCATTAGGTTAGCTGTGAGCGAGCTCCTGAATAACAATCCTAAATTTCGTTGGATTGAGCCGGAGGACTCTTGGCCTGTTTTTGACGATTTGTTGGAGCATAGTGCGTACTATGAGAATCGAGTAGGTGATGGTAGGGACTATATTATTGATACTATTGATGCTAGTGACGATATTGATATTGATATTGTTGCTAGGGGCGATATCGATTTTGATAAGGAGGAGGAACTGCTAACTAGGGAATCAGATGAAGAAAAAAAAAATCCTGTCAGGGTCCAAGAAAAATACCGAGCCGAGCAATTCGAAGAGGACCTCGAATTGGCAAAAATAATCTCTCCTTGCATAATATGGATTCCAAACATTCATGATCTGAATTTGAGGGAGTCGACTTCCTTAGCCGCCGGTCTATTCGTGAACAAGTACTCTGAAAGATGTTCCACTAGAGATATTCTTGTTATTGCATCGACTCATATTCCCCAAAAAGTGGACCCCAGTCTAATATCTACGAATAGATTAAATCGGTGCATTAAGGTACGAAGGTTTTTTATTCCACAAAAAGAAAAGCACGTTTTCACTCTTTTATATACTAGGGGATTTCACCCTCACTTGGAAAAGAACGCATTCGGGTCCATAACCCTGGGTTCCAGTGCACAAGATCTTAGACCACTTATCAATGACGCCCTATTGATTGGTATTTCACAGAGGAAATCAATTATAGACACTAATACAATTAGATGCGCTCTTCATAGAGAAACTTGGGAGTTCCAATCCCATCCAAAATGGGTTCCGAATAGTCAGATCCTTTTCTATCAGATAGGAAGGGCTGTAGTACAAAAAGTACTTCTAAGTAATTGCCTAAGTAATTACCTCATAGACCCTCTATCTATCTATATGAAGAAGAGATCATTTGCGGGCGGTACGGAAGGGGATTCTTCTTTGTACAAATGGTACTTCGAACTTGGAACGAGCCTCAAGCTAGTAACGATACTTCTTTATCTTTTGAGTTGTTCTGCCGGATCGGTCGCTCGAGATCTTTGCTTTCTACCCGGAGAAGATAGGATCAAACTCTTTGAGAATGAGATGGATTCTACTCTATTTCATGAGCTATTACTAATCCTTTTGGAAGTATTAGCATTAGAAAGCCCTCTGATGGGATCTTCACGGACAGAAAAAGATTGCAGTCAGTTTGATAATGATCGAGTGCCATTCCCTTTTCGGCCCGAGCCGAGGAAGCTCTTAGCTATTCAGAGATTTCTCTCTGAAAAAGAAGAATGGGAGTTGGCAGAAGGGAAGGAAGAAGGA